GCTTCATCCTACACGTACATGTCATGGTCATCCTGCTTTTCTATGTTATATAGCCCTATATGTAACTATTGAGGATCAAGATATTCTACATAATGTGACTATTCCACCAAAAAGTTTTCTTTTAGTTCAAAATGATCAATATGTAGAATCAGAACAAGTGATTGCGGAGATTCGCGCGGGAACATCCACCTTGAATTTGAAAGATAGGGTTCGAAAACATATTTATTCTGACTCAGAGGGAGAAATGCATTGGAGTACCGCGGTGTACCATGCACCCGACTATACATATGGTAATGTTCATCTCTTACCAAAAACAAGTCATTTATGGATAGTATCGGGGGTTCCGTACAGATCCAGTATGCTCTCTGTTTCACTCCACAAGGATCAGGATCAAATGAATGTTCATTCTCTTTCTGCTGAAGGAAAATCCATTTCTAATTCTAATCTATTAGTTCCTAATGATCAAGCAAGATATAACACATTTTTGAGTTCAGAGCCCTTTGGTAAACACGGGGAGAGGATTCTTGATTATTTAGGACCTGGTCGAATCATACCCAACGGTCCTTGTAATCTCACATATACTGCCATTCTCCACGGGAATTCTGATTTCTTTTTCTTGTCAAAGAGGAGAAGAAATCGATTCATCATTCCATTCCAATATAATCAAGGACAAGAAAAAGAACTAATAACCCCCTCGGGTCTCTCGATTGAAATACCTATAAATGGGATTTTCCATAGAAATAGTATTCTTGCTTATTTCGACGATCCCCGATACAGAAGAAAGAGTTCGGGAATTACTAAATATGGGACTATCGAGGCGCATTCGAGCGTAAAGAAAGAAGATTTGATTGAGTATCGAAGAATGCCAAAATACCAAACGAAAATAGATCAAATTTTTTGCATTCCCGAGGAAGTGCATATTTTACCCGGATCGTCTTCCGTAATGGTACGAAATAATAGTATTATTGGGGTAGATACAGAAATCACTTTCAAAACAAGAAGCCGAGTAGGCGGATTGGTCCAAGTAGAGAAAAAAACAAAAAAGATTGAACTGAAAATATTTTCTGGAGATATTTATTTTCCCGGAGAGACAGATAAGATCTCCTGGCAGAGCGGTATCTTGATACCACCCGGAAGGGAAAAAAAAAATTCAAAGGAATCAAAAAAAGTGAAAAATTGGAGCTATGTCGAACGGATTGCCCCTGCTAAGAAAAGGTATTTTGTTTTAGTTCGACCCGTAGTTAGGTATGAAATCGCGGATGGGATAAATTTCGCAACGCTTTTCCCTCAGGATCCGTTGCAGGAAAGGGATAATGTGCAACTTCGAGTTGTCAATTATATCCTTTGTGGAAATGGCAAACCAATTCGAGGAATTTCTCATACAAATATTCAATTAGTTCGAACTTGTTTAGTATTGAATTGGTGCCAAGAAAAAAAGGGTTCTTCTATGGAGGAGATTCATGCTTCCTTTGTTGAAATAAGGGTAAATGATCTGATTCAAGATTTCATCAGAATGGACTTAGTGAAATCCCCTATTTCGTATACCAGAAAAAGGAATGCTCCGGCAGAGTCCGAGTTGATCCTGGTTAATGGAGCAGATCGCACCAATCCTTTTTATTCCAAGGCAAGGATTCAACAATTGCTTACCCAACAGCAAGGAACTATTCGTACGTTGTTGAATCGAAATAAGGAATGTAAATCTTTGATAATTTTGTCATCATCTAATTGTTTTCGAATAGGCCCATTCGACGATTTCAAATATAAGAATCTAACAAAAAAATCAAATACAAATAAAGGGGATTCCGTACTTCCAATTAGGAATTCATTTGGTCCCTTAGGGGTTGTCCCTAAAATTGCGAATTTTTATTCATTTTACTATTTAATAACTCATAATCAGATCTTGATAAATAAATATTTGCTACTTGACAATCTAAAAGCGGATTTTCAAATACTTCAATATTTTTTAATGGATGAAAATGGGAGAATTTATAATCCTGATCCATGCAGTAACAGGATTTGGAATCCATTCAATTCGAATTGGTATTGTCTCCATCACGATTATTGTGACGAAAGATCAACAATAATTAGCCTTGGACAGTTTTTTTGTGAAAATATATCTATATCTCAATATGGGACGCCTCTAAAATCTGGCCAGGTTCTGATTATTCATGTTGACTTTTTAGTAATAAGATCTGCTAAGCCCTATTTGGCTATTCCGGGAGCAACCGTTCATGGTCATTATGGAGAAATAATGTACGGAGGAGATCCTTTACTTACATTTCTATATGAAAAATCAAGATCTAGTGATATAACGCAGGGTCTTCCAAAAGTAGAACAAGTCTTAGAAGCGCGTTCGGTTGATTCAATATCAATGAACTTAGAAAAGAGGGTTGAGGGTTGGAACGAATCTATAACAAGAATTCTTGGGATTCCTTGGGGATTCTTGATTGGCGCTGAGCTAACCATATCGCAAAGTCGGATTTCTTTGGTTAATAAGATTCAAAGGGTTTATCGATCCCAGGGAGTGCAGATCCATAATAGGCATATAGAAATTATTGTACGTCAAATAACATCAAAAGTGTTGGTTTCAGAAGAGGGAATGTCTAATGTTTTTTCACCTGGCGAGCTAATTGGGTTGTTGCGTGCGGAACGAACAGGGCGTGCGTTGGAAGAAGCGGCCTGTTATCGAGCCGTCTTTTTGGGAATAACGAGGGCGTCTCTGAATACTCAAAGTTTCATATCCGAAGCGAGTTTTCAAGAAACTGCTCGAGTTTTAGCAAAGGCGGCTCTACGAGGTCGTATCGATTGGTTGAAGGGTCTGAAAGAAAATGTTGTTCTGGGGGGTATGATACCGGTTGGTACCGGATTCAAAGGATTAGTGCACCCTTCCAGCCAACACGGCGACATTTCGTTGGAAACGAAAACTAAGAATCTATTCGAAGGGGGTATGAGAGATATTTTGTTCTACCACAAAGATTTTTTTTCTTCTTGTATTCCAATTCCAAAGAATTTTCATGAGATAGATATATCAGAACAATAATTGACAGAATTTATTGATTCCTAAGAAGGGATTCATCCTTTTCATTTCACTTTCACTACCTACTCTTCTTATAAAAAAGAACTAAGGAATAGAAAGGAAGTCATCGCTCGGACCGTGTATCCATGTTAAATCTCCGGTAGAAGGTTCCTTCGGAACAATTTTTTATTTCAGGGTACCTCGTCTCTTAAACAAAAAGAGAAAGTGTGGGGAGAAATGACAAGAAGATATTGGAACATCCAATTAGAAGAGATGATCAAAGCAGGAGTGCATTTTGGTCATGGTACTAAGAAATGGAATCCTAGAATGGCACCTTACATATTGACAAAACGTAAGGGTAGGCATATTACCAATCTTACGAGAACTGCTCGTTTTTTATCAGAAGCTTGTGATTTACTTTTTGATGCATCAAGTAGGAGAAAACAATTCTTACTAGTTGGTACCAAAATCATAGCAACTGATTTAGTAGCATCGGCTGCAATAAGGGCGCGATGTCATTATGTTAATAAAAAATGGCTCGGTGGTATGTCAACGAATTGGTCCACTACGAAAACGAGACTTCAAAAGTTCAGGGACCTGAGAGCGGAACAAAAGAGGGGAAGATTCAACCGTCTTCCTAAAAGAGATGCAGCAATGTTGAAGAGACAATTATCTCACTTGCAAAGATATCTGGGTGGCATCAAATATATGACGGGGGTGCCTGATATTGTAATTATCCTTGATCAGCACGAAGAATATACCGCTCTTCGAGAATGTATCACTTTGGGAATTCCAACAATTTGTTTAATCGATACAAATTGTGACCCGGATCTCGCAGATCTTTCGATTCCCGCCAATGATGACGCTAGGGCGTCAATCCGATTCATTCTTAAAAAACTCATATCTGCAATTTGTGAGGGCCGTTCTAGCTATATAAGAAATTGTTGATTAATAATAAGATAAGTCAATTACTTCAGGAACTCCATGGATTTATCGAATTGGTTACAATTTCTGAATATAACAAAAGAGAAAAAAAGCGCCGGGAATAGTCTGTAATTACTGGGTATCCGAAATATATAAGTGGGTGAGTCGAGAAAGAGATGGTTGAATCAAAATAATGGCTTTTTAAGTTCTATTTCTGTAAGAGGTCAATATGAATCTTCTACCATCTTCCGTCAACACACTAAAAGGGCTATATGATATATCCGGTGTCGAAGTAGGCCAGCATTTTTATTGGCAAATAGGGGGTTTCCAAGTACATGCCCAAGTACTTATCACTTCTTGGTTCGTAATGGCTATCTTACTAAGTTCCGCCACTATAGCCGTTCGAAATCCGCAAACCATTCCTACCGACGGTCAGAATTTCTTCGAATATGTCCTTGAATTCGTTCGAGACTTGAGTAAAACCCAAATTGGAGAAGAATATGGTCCTTGGGTTCCCTTTATTGGAACTATGTTCTTATTTATTTTTGTTTCTAACTGGTCGGGGGCTCTTTTACCTTGGAAAATCATACAATTACCTCATGGGGAGTTAGCCGCGCCCACCAATGATATAAATACTACGGTTGCTTTAGCTTTACCTACGTCAGTGGCATACTTCTATGCGGGTCTTACAAAAAAGGGATTGGGTTATTTTGCTAAATACATTCAACCCACTCCAATCCTTTTACCTATTAACATCCTAGAAGATTTCACAAAACCCTTATCGCTGAGTTTTCGACTTTTTGGGAATATATTGGCCGATGAATTGGTAGTTGTTGTTCTTGTTTCTTTAGTACCTTCAGTGGTTCCTATACCTGTCATGTTCCTTGGATTATTTACAAGTGGTATTCAAGCTCTTATTTTTGCAACTTTAGCCGCGGCTTATATAGGAGAATCCATGGAGGGTCATCATTGACTAGCTTTGCTTTTTTTTTTACGTTATCGCAATGCAATGTACGGATAATATATACAAATAGAATAGAGTATATACGATCTAGAATAGTAGTCAAAAAAGGCAAAACGATTATTTATTATTATTTATATAGTAAAAATAGTAAAAAAGGGAAAGGGATCTCAAAGAGTTTTTTCCTAGGATTCCCTTTTTTTTGACCGATTTCTGTCATATCCCTTCCAATGAATATTCTATTTTGATTTGTTCAGTCAATCACACTATGACGATTTATTATTTGTATTTTGTATTAAGAAGTCTTATCTTATCTTATCTAGTCCCGGCATGCTATTCTATTAAACAAAAAACGCGGTTTTACAGTCCCACTTCCTTTGAGTTTCAACGATTGGTCAAAATTCAAATGAATTGCGTGCAATTAGATATCAAATCTTTCTATTCTAGGGAATGATTCATACAAATGAATTTGTCTCTTTTCTCTTTGTAGTCATGCGGGATAATGATAAAGAAAAGTAAACGAATATGAACTTCATAAAAATAGGTTAGGGGGTCGAACTAAGTATATGGAATGGCTATAAACCAACTCTTATCTATCTTTAGAAAAAGGATAAAATCTCGTGGCCCGTGGAATAGAAGATCGAAATCTTTGGTTTACGTTATGGAAGAAACACGTGTATATGGGATAGTAGATAGTGACTAGTTATCTATATGAACGACCTATATCTCTTTTGTCCTTCCCCACACCATACCATGAATTTCGATGGGGATTCCAATAGAATAGAAAGTCCCTCTTTTTCGTTTGGGCCGAATGAATAAACAGACGAAAGCAGGCATATCGAATCAAAGAGAAAGGATGAAGAAATGAAAGAGGGCTTTCGGAATAAAGAAATGGAAGACCCAGAACCCTATGAATTGATAAAAAAACTCCACGGATAGGAATGAAAAATGAGATATCCAAGTTGTTCTGACGATTCCATATTCTCATTACTTGAATTTTCACTCATAGGTCTTAGTTATTTCGACCGGCTCGATCTTACTTTAGGAGTGGAAGGAAGAATAAGTCATAATTCAATGGTTTATTGTATCATTAACCATTTCTTTCTTTTTTGCAAGGAACTTACCATGAATCCACTGATTGCTGCCGCTTCCGTTATTGCTGCTGGATTGGCCGTAGGGCTGGCTTCTATTGGACCTGGAGTTGGTCAAGGTACTGCTGCGGGACAAGCCGTCGAAGGTATCGCGAGACAACCCGAAGCAGAGGGTAAAATACGAGGTACTTTATTGCTCAGCCTGGCTTTTATGGAAGCTTTAACAATTTATGGACTGGTCGTGGCATTAGCACTTTTATTTGCAAATCCTTTTGTTTAGTTTCATCCTCGAAATAGAAATGGGAAATTCTTTTCTTTTTTTTTTATCTCAGTCTTGGGTCTTGTCGCTTGCTTTTTCGAATTTTATCAAAATTGAACTCCTACAATTCATACCTTTCAATTATTCGTTGAGACAATACTCCGGGAAGGACTTATTTGAGGATGAGGAATTCAATTAGCGGATTCACTCGCCTTCTCCCCTTCTTAGTCCAAAGGAAACTCCTTTTTTTGTTTTTAGGAAGTGCTGCTACAAATGAGGCATTTCGCAATGGACATAAGGCCTGGGACCTAATACTAAGCAAATTCAGTATTTTCTTATTGGGTTGGGAACTTGAATTGAAATAAGAAAGAAATAGGAATTTCCAGAATTCCTATATTCTATATTGAATACTGATAAATGAAATCGAAATAAGTCAATAAAAAAATCAAATAAACAAAAAAAAATGGGGGGCAAAGTACTATAAGCTCTGGTCAAGTAGTACTATCTATAAGAGGAGATCATATGAAAAATGTAACCGATTCTTTCGTTTCCTTGGGTCACTGGTCATCCGCCGGGAGTTTCGGATTTAATACCGATATTTTAGCAACAAATCCAATAAATCTCAGTCTAGTACTTGGCGTATTGATCTTTTTTGGAAAGGGAGTGTGTGCGAGTTGTTTATTTCAATACAAGGCTGGATTCAACCAGCTGCACTTTTTTTTTTTTTCTTTAGAACTTGAAAATAAAGGTGTACTATCTGGCGAATTACTTCTGAATTAATTCGTAAATCATATGTACGAACCATAGCATTTCGTGACTCATTGGGAAATCGACTTTGATTCTCTATCAACCAATAATGTGGGATCCTTAAGATGGTTAAAACTCAATTGTTTGAAGTCCAGGCGCAACATTGGTATTCTTTCTACCACTATATTAGTTTAGTATAGTGATGCTTTCAAAATAAATAGTTGCAATTTATCCGATTCCGATATAGAACACTCATATCGATATAAAGGGTTTGAACCATTTACTGGAAAGGGGGCACCCCTGTCCTTTTTTTACCCAATGCTGAATTGACAACCTGTACATAAAATAAGAGGAATTTTTGGATTTGGAGAAAAAAAGAAACAACCTTGCTGAGAATTACAGATTTTTTTCTGGTCGGTAGAGTCCTCCAAAAATCCTGGTCTTGGATCAACGATTCGTTTCTATATTATATTGTGGAATACAAGGGGAGAAGAGAGGATAC